TAGTCTATAATAAAGAACTTCTTTTGATTATTTTGATGTTGTCTAGGAGGAGATAACATTGATAGCCTCTATTCGTATCCTAGCTCGTCTGAGAGCTAGATTGGCTTCAATTACTTGTCTTTTACCCTCAGCTCTACTCAAGTTAGCTTCAGCTATTTCAAGAGTTTGTTGAGCTTCTTGCGGATCAATGTCAGTACTCATCTCCGCATCATTTCCTAAAATGGTGATCTCATTATTACCTATTCTAGCGAAACCGCCCATCAGAGCCACCGTTAACCATTGATCAGTGAGGCGTATTCTCAAAAGACCTATATCTACGGCCGTGGCAATAGGTGCGTGGTTTGGTAATATACCAATTTGACCACTATTAGTGAATAAAATTATTTCTTTCACTTCTGAATCCCAAATAATTCGATTAGGAGTCAGTACACAAAGATTTAACGTCATTTCTTCAATTTGCTCTCCACTTCTAAGTTCATAGCTTTCGCGGTAGCTTCATCGATGTTACCCACCAAATAAAAGGCCTGTTCGGGAAGACTATCTAATTCTCCGGAAAGAATGAGTTGAAATCCCCTAATTGTTTCTGCGAGACCAACATATTTCCCTGGAGAACCGGTAAATACTTCTGCCACGAAGAAGGGTTGTGATAAGAAACGCTCAATTTTTCGTGCTCTTGCTACAGTTAAACGATCTTCTTCGGATAATTCGTCCAACCCAAGGATAGCTATAATGTCCTGAAGTTCTTTATAACGTTGTGAAGTTTGCTTAACTTTTTGCGCAGTTTCATAATGTTCCTCGCCAACGATGCGAGGTTGTAACATAGTTGACGTTGAATCTAAAGGATCTACCGCTGGATAAATACCTTTGGCAGCTAATCCTCTTGATAGTACGGTAGTAGCATCTAAATGTGCAAATGTCGTGGCAGGAGCAGGGTCGGTCAAATCGTCTGCAGGTACATAAACTGCTTGGATCGAAGTTATAGATCCCTCTTTGGTAGAAGTAATTCTTTCTTGCAAAGAACCCATTTCTGTACTAAGGGTGGGTTGATAACCCACTGCAGAAGGCATTCTCCCCAATAAGGCAGATACTTCTGATCCTGCTTGGACGAAACGAAAAATATTGTCGATGAATAGAAGCACGTCTTGTTCATTAACATCCCGGAAATATTCCGCCATGGTTAGGGCAGTCAAACCAACTCTCATACGAGCTCCCGGTGGTTCATTCATTTGACCATAGACTAGAGCTACTTTTGATTCTGCAATATTTTTTTCATTAATCACTCCAGATTCTTTCATTTCCATGTAGAGATCATTTCCTTCACGAGTACGTTCGCCTACTCCGCCAAATACAGATACACCCCCATGAGCTTTGGCAATGTTGTTGATCAATTCCATGATGAGGACTGTTTTACCCACCCCAGCTCCCCCAAATAGACCGATTTTTCCCCCACGACGATAAGGAGCTAAAAGATCCACCACTTTAATCCCTGTTTCAAAGATTGATAATTTCGTATCTAACTGTATAAACGCAGGCGCAGATCTATGAATAGGAGATGTTGTGCGAGTATCTACAGGCCCTAAATTATCAACAGGTTCTCCAAGAACGTTGAAAATTCGTCCGAGAGTAGCTCCGCCAACTGGAACACTTAGAGGAGCTCTCGTGTCAATCACTTCCATTCCTCTCATCAGACCATCTGTAGCACTCATAGCTACAGCTCTAACTCGATTATTTCCTAATAATTGCTGTACCTCACAAGTCACATTAATTTGTTGACCGGTCGTATCTCGACCTTTAACTACCAAAGCATTATAAATATTAGGCATCTTTCCTGGGGGAAAAACGACATCTAGTACGGGGCCAATAATTTGAACAATACGTCCTAAGTTTTTTTCTTCAAGTGTGGAAACCACAGGACTAGAAGTAGTAGGATTGGTTCTCATAATCATAATAAAGTGAAATATGTCGAAATTTTTTTGGAATAGTACCTAATCAAAAAAAAATGTCCGATAGGAAGTTGATCGGTTAATTCAATAAGAAATAAATGGGGTTAGCACTGTATTTAGTTGGTACCGCATTTTCAAGTTCAACCAATCCTTTTTTTAATATCAAGAATAGGAATCATGAGCATGAGTAAGTTAAGTGTGTTTTATTTTTATAGCATTAATATCAAGAATAGGAATCATGAGCATGAGTAAGTTAAGTGTGTTTTATTTTTATAGCATTATAGAAAATACCGTCTCGTCTATATTATATAGGGAATTCCAACCCGAACTCGATTTATGATTTAGTATTTCGATCTCATTGCTTATTGTTTTTTTGCATATACATTTCTGTCTATTCTTGTTTTATACCTTTTCGTGGACGAATTATGCCTATTTTCACATCTAGGATTTACATATACAACATATATCACTGTCAAGAGTGAATTTTTGTTAGTATTTATAGATACTTAGATGAAAAATGGGAAGGGGATCAATTCAATTATAAACTTTCGAAATAA